GCTAGTGTAGCTTAAGCAAAGCATGACACTGAAGATGTTAAGATGAGCCCTAGAAAGCTCCACGGGCACAAAGGTTTGGTCCTGACTTTACTATCAGCTTTAACCCAATTTACACATGCAAGCTTCCACAGCCCCGTGAGGATGCCCTCAATCCCCCGTCCGGGGACGAGGAGCCGGTATCAGGCACAACATTTAGCCCAAGACGCCTTGCTCAGCCACACCCCCAAGGGAACTCAGCAGTGATAAACATTAAGCAATAAGTGAAAACTTGACTTAGTCAGGGTTAAGAGGGCCGGTAAAACTCGTGCCAGCCACCGCGGTTATACGAGAGGCCCTAGTTGATTAATTCGGCGTAAAGAGTGGTTATGGTGAATAAACACTAAAGCCGAAGACCTCTCAGGCCGTCATACGCACCCAGAGGCTCGAATCACCAACACGAAAGTAGCTTTACCCCCACCCACCAGAACCCACGACAGCTGGGATACAAACTGGGATTAGATACCCCACTATGCCCCGCCGTAAACTTAGATATATTAATACAATAAATATCCGCCTGGGGACTACGAGCGCCAGCTTAAAACCCAAAGGACTTGGCGGTGCTTCAGACCCCCCTAGAGGAGCCTGTTCTAGAACCGATAACCCCCGTTCAACCTCACCACTTCTTGCCCCTCCCGCCTATATACCACCGTCGCCAGCTTACCCTATGAAGGCACCACAGTAAGCAAAATGAGCATTCCTCAAAACGTCAGGTCGAGGTGTAGCGTACGAAATGGGAAGAAATGGGCTACATTATCTGAAACAGATTATTCACGAAAGGCCACCTGAAAATGAGGGCCCGAAGGTGGATTTAGCAGTAAAGAGGGAATAGAGTGCCCTCTTGAAGTCGGCTCTGAAGCGCGCACACACCGCCCGTCACTCTCCCCAATAACCACTTAACCACAAGTAAATAACACAACATCATCTACAAGGGGAGGCAAGTCGTAACATGGTAAGTGTACCGGAAGGTGCACTTGGAATAATCAGAGTGTGGCCGAGATAGTTAGGCGACTCCCTTACACTGAGTAAACATCCATGCAAGTTGGATCACCCTGAACCAAACAGCTAGCTCAACCTAAAGAGTCAAATTAACAACATAAACAACTCTACATAAAATTTAAACCCCAAAACTAAACCATTCGACCACCCCAGTATGGGCGACAAAAAAGGACCTATGAAGCTATAGACAAAGTACCGCAAGGGAAAGCTGAAAGAGAACTGAAATAACGCACTTAAGTACATAAAAGCAGAGATTTTATCTCGTACCTTTTGCATCATGATCTAGCCAGTACACCCAAGCAAAGAGACCTCTAGTTTGAAACCCCGAAACCGGACGAGCTACTCCGGGACAGCCTATTTAGGGCCAACCCGTCTCTGTGGCAAAAGAGTGGGAAGATCCCCGAGTAGAGGTGAAAGACCTACCGAGTCAGGTTATAGCTGGTTACCCAAGAAATGAATAGAAGTTCAGCCCCGACATGCCCCTATCCACAATAGTTTTACTCAAACTAGGTACTTAGAGACACTTTCGGGAGTTAGTTGGGGGAGGTACAGCTCCCCCAACAAAGGACACAACCTTAAACAGGAGGCTAAAGAATATATTAAAACAAGGCTACAGGTTTCAGTGGGCCTAAAAGCAGCCATCTGAACAGAAAGCGTTAAAGCTCAGACCAAATTAAGCCTGATATAACATTACATACATCCGACGCCCCTAATATTACTGGGCCGCCCTATGCACCCATAGGAGAGACCATGCTAGAACGAGTAACAAGAAGAATGAACTTCTCCCTGCACATGTGTAAGTCGGATCGGACTAACCACCGACAATTAACGAACCCAATAACAGAGGGTCCTACGCCCCTGCCACCCCGGGCCAAGAAAACCACGTATCTTCGTATCGTTACCCCCACACAGGAGTGCTAAACTAGGGAAAGACTAAAAGGATAAAAAGGAACTCGGCAAGCCAAAACCCCGCCTGTTTACCAAAAACATCGCCTCCTGCCCCTAATAATATAGGAGGTCCCGCCTGCCCCGTGACCAAAAGTTTAACGGCCGCGGTATTTTAACCGTGCAAAGGTAGCGCAATCAATTGTCTTTTAAATGAAGACCTGTATGAATGGCATAACGAGGGTTTAACTGTCTCTTTTTCCCAGTCAATGAAACTGATCTGCCCGTGCAGAAGCGAGCATAACTATACAAGACGAGAAGACCCTATGGAGCTTTAGACGCCCACCAACCATGAAAAGCAACCCCTCAACTGGGCCTCAAACAACATGACACTGGCACAAACGTCTTCGGTTGGGGCGACCACGGGAGAAAGTAAAGCTCCCGAGCGGATTAGGGCCACCCTAAAACCCAGAGTCACACCTCTAAGTCACAGAACATTTGACCAAGAATGATCCGGCCATAGGCCGATCAACGAACCAAGTTACCCTAGGGATAACAGCGCAATCCCCTCCCAGAGTCCATATCGACGAGGGGGTTTACGACCTCGATGTTGGATCAGGACATCCTAATGGTGCAGCCGCTATTAAGGGTTCGTTTGTTCAACGATTAAAGTCCTACGTGATCTGAGTTCAGACCGGAGTAATCCAGGTCAGTTTCTATCTGTAATGCCACCCTTCCTAGTACGAAAGGACCGGAGCGATGAGGCCCATGCTCAAAGTACGCCTCCCCCCAACCTGTTGAAAACAACTGAACCAGGCAAAGGGGGGCAATCCCCGGCCCAAGAGAAGGGCGCGCTAAGGTGGCAGAGCCCGGTAAATGCAGGAAGCCTAAGCCTTCCCTCCCAGAGGTTCAAATCCTCTCCCTAGCTATGCTCCACATCCTTGTAACTCACATCATTAACCCTCTTGCCTACATTGTTCCAGTCCTATTAGCAGTAGCCTTTCTCACACTAATTGAACGAAAGGTATTAGGATATATACAACTACGAAAGGGCCCTAATGTAGTAGGCCCATACGGCCTTCTACAACCAATTGCAGACGGAGTTAAACTATTTATTAAAGAACCTGTCCGACCCTCTACTTCCTCCCCCTTTCTATTCTTAGCAACCCCCACACTAGCCTTGACATTAGCACTTACCCTATGAGCACCCCTTCCCCTACCTCACCCAGTTACCGACCTTAATCTTACTATACTGTTTATCCTTGCCCTGTCTAGCCTAGCCGTATATTCTATCCTAGGCTCCGGATGGGCATCTAATTCCAAATACGCCTTGATCGGCGCACTACGGGCAGTAGCCCAAACCATCTCTTATGAAGTAGCCCTAGGATTAATCCTACTATCCACAATCGTTTTTACGGGCGGGTTTACCCTATCAATATTTAGCACCACACAAGAAGGCATTTGACTGCTAGCCCCCGCCTGACCTCTAGCAGCAATATGATATATTTCTACCCTAGCAGAAACCAACCGAGCACCCTTCGATTTAACTGAAGGAGAATCAGAACTAGTCTCAGGGTTTAATGTAGAATATGCAGGTGGACCTTTCGCACTATTTTTCTTGGCAGAATACGCTAACATCCTCTTTATAAACACACTATCAGCTGTCTTATTTTTAGGCGCCTCTCACTTTCCATCACTGCCGGAACTCACAACCATTAATATTATGTTCAAAGCCGCCCTCCTCTCAGCTATGTTCCTTTGAGTGCGAGCCTCCTATCCCCGATTCCGATATGATCAGCTAATACATCTGGTCTGAAAGAATTTCCTACCCCTAACATTGGCCCTCATTTTATGACACATCGCCCTGCCCCTAGGCACTGCAGGTCTCCCCCCTCAATTATAAATCCTGGAGCTGTGCCTGAACGCCCAAGGGCCACTTTGATAGAGTGAACCAAGGGGGTTAGACTCCCCCCAGCTCCTTAGAAAAAAGGGACTCGAACCCATCCTCCAGAGATCAAAACTCTGGGTGCTCCCACTACACCACTTTCTAGTAAGGTCAGCTAAAAAAGCTTTCGGGCCCATACCCCGAACATGTTGGTTAAAATCCTTCCCCTACTAATGAACCCTTACGTACTCACTATTCTCCTATCTAGCCTGGGACTAGGAACTACCATAACCTTTGCAAGCTCCCACTGACTCCTAGCCTGAATAGGCCTAGAAATTAATACCCTTGCCATCATCCCCATGATAGCCCACCAACACCACCCACGGGCCGTAGAAGCCACAACCAAATACTTCCTTACTCAAGCCACGGCAGCAGCCATAATCCTATTTGCTAGCACCACCAACGCATGAATCTTGGGCCAGTGAGACATTACCCAACTAACCCACCCAATCGCCTCCACTATCGCTATAGCAGCCCTAGCCCTAAAAATTGGACTAGCCCCTATACATTTCTGACTACCAGAGGTCCTTCAAGGAATTACTCTCACTACCGGCCTGGTCCTATCAACATGACAAAAACTAGCCCCATTCGCACTCATTCTACAAGTAGCAAACAACGTCCACCCATACATGCTCACAACACTGGCAGTATCCTCAACCCTAATCGGCGGATGAGGAGGCCTAAATCAAACCCAACTCCGTAAAATCCTAGCCTACTCATCAATCGCCCACCTAGGATGAATAATCTTAGTAGCCCAAATAGCCCCACAAATGACATTAATTGCTCTAGTAACCTACATCATTATAACAACAGCAGCATTTCTTACTTTAGAAAACATAAGTGCTACCAATACTATTACCCTAGCCTCTGCATGAACCAAGGCTCCAACCCTTACCGCACTAGCCTGCCTAACCCTCCTATCCCTAGGGGGACTACCCCCACTAACAGGGTTTATACCTAAATGACTTATTCTCCAAGAAATTAGCAATCAAGGGTTTCCTCTAACTGCTACTGTCATGGCCCTCACTGCCCTACTAAGCTTATACTTCTACCTACGACTAACCTATACTATAACCCTCACCCTCTCCCCCCAAACCATCAACACAGCAACCCCCTGACGAATATCAGCCAAACGACCAACTTTATTACTAGCCGCAGCTGTCATTTTAGCAACGTGCCTATTACCTCTTACTCCAACCACCCTAACCCTCTTAACCTAGGGACTTAGGATAGCATTATAGACCATGAGCCTTCAAAGCTCCAAGCAGGAGTGAAAATCTCCTAGTCCCTGATAAGACTTGCGGGGATTTATCCCACATCTCCTGGATGCAACCCAGACACTTTAATTAAGCTAAAGCCTTACTAGATGGGAAGGCCTCGATCCTACAAACTCTTAGTTAACAGCTAAGCGCCCTAACCAGCGAGCATCCATCTACTTTCCCGCCGCCCGAGAAGAGGCGGGAAAGCCCCGGCAGGCGTTAACCTGCGTCTTCAGGTTTGCAACCTGACATGAACTTCACCACAGAGCTATGGTAAGAAGAGGAGTTAAACCTCTGTTTTCGGAGCTACAATCCGCCGCCTAAACCTTCGGCCACCCTACCTGTGGCAATCACACGTTGATTTTTCTCAACTAATCACAAAGATATTGGTACCCTTTACCTCGTATTTGGTGCCTGAGCAGGGATAGTAGGCACAGCCTTAAGTCTCTTAATCCGAGCGGAACTCAGCCAACCTGGGGCCCTTCTCGGAGATGATCAAATTTATAACGTTATCGTTACTGCGCACGCCTTCGTGATAATTTTCTTTATAGTAATGCCAATCTTAATTGGGGGCTTTGGAAACTGACTGGTCCCACTAATGATCGGGGCACCAGACATGGCATTTCCTCGGATAAACAACATAAGCTTCTGACTTCTTCCTCCATCCTTTCTCCTTCTTTTAGCCTCTTCCGGGGTTGAGGCCGGAGCGGGGACCGGGTGAACCGTATATCCTCCTTTAGCAGGAAACCTAGCTCATGCCGGAGCATCCGTTGACCTAACCATTTTCTCTCTACACTTAGCGGGGATCTCCTCTATTCTAGGGGCCATCAATTTTATTACTACAATAATCAACATGAAACCACCTGCAATCTCACAATACCAGACACCACTATTCGTCTGAGCTGTTTTTGTAACCGCTGTGCTTCTCCTTTTATCTCTCCCAGTACTAGCCGCCGGAATTACTATGCTCCTCACCGATCGAAACCTTAACACCACTTTCTTTGACCCAGCAGGAGGGGGAGACCCAATTCTTTACCAACACCTATTTTGATTCTTTGGCCACCCTGAAGTCTATATTTTAATTCTCCCCGGATTTGGTATAATTTCTCATATTGTGGCTTACTACGCCGGGAAAAAAGAACCTTTCGGGTACATGGGAATGGTCTGAGCTATGATGGCTATTGGCCTTCTAGGCTTCATTGTTTGAGCCCACCACATGTTTACAGTAGGGATGGACGTAGACACCCGAGCCTACTTTACATCAGCAACAATAATTATTGCCATTCCAACTGGGGTAAAAGTATTTAGCTGACTTGCTACCCTCCACGGAGGCTCCATTAAATGAGAAACCCCCCTCCTCTGAGCTCTCGGCTTTATCTTCCTTTTCACAGTAGGCGGACTAACAGGAATTGTACTAGCCAATTCATCATTAGATATTGTTCTTCATGACACATATTATGTAGTTGCCCACTTCCACTACGTTCTATCTATGGGGGCCGTCTTTGCTATTATGGCTGCATTTGTCCACTGATTTCCCTTATTCACAGGTTACACTCTGCACAGCACCTGAACAAAAATCCATTTTGGGGTCATGTTTATTGGGGTTAACTTAACTTTTTTCCCACAACACTTCCTAGGCCTAGCAGGCATGCCACGACGATACTCCGACTACCCAGATGCCTACACCCTTTGAAACACAGTATCATCAATCGGGTCTTTAATTTCCCTAGTAGCAGTAATTATGTTCCTATTTATTCTTTGAGAAGCATTTGCTGCCAAACGAGAAGTCGCATCCGTAGAACTAACTATAACAAACGTAGAATGACTACACGGATGCCCTCCTCCATACCACACCTTTGAAGAGCCAGCTTTCGTGCAAGTACAAGCGAAATAACGAGAAAGGGAGGAATCGAACCCCCGTGAGATGGTTTCAAGCCAACTACATGGCCACTCTGCCACTTTCTTAAATAAGACACTAGTAAAATACATTACCTTGCCTTGTCAAGGCAAAATCGTGGGTTAAACCCCCGCGTGTCTTAGAACTCAGAGCTAAATGGCACATCCCTCACAACTAGGATTGCAAGACGCGGCCTCCCCTGTAATAGAAGAACTCCTACATTTCCACGACCATGCACTAATAATTGTTTTCCTAATTAGCACACTGGTCCTTTACATTATTGTCTCAATGGTCTCCACTAAACTTACCAACAAGTATATCCTAGATTCCCAAGAAATTGAAATTGTATGAACTATCCTACCAGCAGTAATTTTAATTCTAATTGCTCTACCCTCCCTACGAATCCTTTATCTGATAGACGAAATCAACGACCCTCATTTAACAATTAAAGCCATAGGACACCAATGATACTGAAGCTACGAATATACTGACTATGAAGACCTCGGCTTTGACTCGTACATAGTCCCAACACAAGACCTCATTCCTGGTCAATTCCGACTCTTAGAAACTGACCACCGAATAGTAGTCCCAATAGAATCCCCAATTCGAGTTCTCGTATCGGCGGAAGATGTTCTTCACTCCTGAGCTGTACCGGCACTAGGCGTAAAAATAGACGCAGTGCCTGGGCGCCTAAATCAAACCGCCTTTATCGCCTCTCGTCCTGGGGTGTTCTACGGTCAATGCTCCGAAATCTGCGGAGCAAATCATAGCTTCATACCAATTGTAGTAGAAGCCGTCCCTCTTGAACACTTCGAAAACTGATCCTCACTCATACTTGAAGACGCCTCACTAGGAAGCTAAACCGGGCCTAGCGTCAGCCTTTTAAGCTGAAGATTGGTGGCCCCCAACCACCTCTAGTGACATGCCTCAATTAAACCCCGCTCCTTGATTTGCAATTCTCGTCTTTTCTTGACTAGTCTTCCTAACAGTTCTTCCCCCAAAAATCTTAGCCCATAAGTTCAATAATGAACCCACAACAATCGGAGCCGAAAAAGCTAAACCTGAACCCTGAAACTGACCATGATACTAAGCTTCTTTGACCAATTTATGAGCCCCACCTACCTGGGAATCCCCCTTATTGCCCTAGCACTTGCCCTTCCATGAACCCTTTATCCGACCCCAACCTCACGATGACTAAATAATCGAGTCCTTACTCTGCAGGGCTGATTCATCAACCGTTTCACTCAGCAAATCTTTTTACCAATTAACCCAGGAGGACACAAATGAGCAGTTATACTAGCATCACTAATAATTTTCCTTATTACACTTAATATACTAGGGCTCCTCCCCTACACCTTCACACCAACAACTCAGCTTTCCCTTAACATGGGACTTGCTGTTCCCTTGTGACTTGCTACAGTAATTATTGGAATGCGAAACCAACCAACTGCAGCTCTTGGTCACCTCCTACCTGAAGGCACCCCTGTGCCCCTTATTCCCGTGCTGATTATTATCGAAACCATTAGCCTTTTTATCCGACCCTTAGCCCTTGGAGTTCGGCTAACCGCCAACCTCACAGCAGGTCACCTCCTAATTCAGCTCATCGCTACAGCAGCATTTGTTCTCCTCCCTATAATACCAACTGTTGCCATTCTAACTGCCACAGTTCTATTTCTTCTCACACTACTAGAAGTTGCCGTAGCAATAATTCAAGCATACGTCTTCGTCCTGCTCCTAAGCCTTTACCTACAAGAAAACGTCTAATGGCCCACCAAGCACACGCATACCACATGGTAGACCCCAGCCCCTGACCGCTAACCGGAGCAATTGGCGCCTTACTGCTAACATCCGGCACTGCAATTTGATTCCACTTCCATTCAATCACCCTGATAACCTTAGGGCTTATCCTGACACTCTTAACTATATACCAATGATGGCGAGACATTGTTCGAGAAGGGACCTTCCAAGGCCACCACACCCCACCAGTACAAAAAGGCCTGCGATACGGGATAATCTTATTTATTACATCAGAAGTATTCTTCTTTGCAGGGTTCTTTTGAGCCTTTTACCACTCAAGCCTAGCACCAACCCCCGAACTAGGGGGATGCTGACCACCAACAGGCATCACTCCCCTAGACCCCTTCGAAGTCCCTCTACTAAACACAGCAGTACTTCTAGCCTCCGGAGTTACCGTTACATGAGCCCACCACAGTTTAATAGAAGGAGAACGAAAACAAGCAATCCAATCCCTCACTCTAACAATCCTACTAGGCTTTTACTTCACATTCCTTCAAGCCATAGAATACTATGAAGCACCCTTCACCATTGCAGACGGAGTCTACGGATCAACTTTCTTCGTAGCCACAGGGTTCCATGGCCTACACGTCATCATTGGCTCCACATTCTTAGCCGTTTGCCTTCTCCGCCAAGTCCTCTACCATTTTACCTCAAACCACCACTTCGGATTTGAAGCAGCCGCCTGATACTGACACTTTGTTGACGTAGTATGACTATTCCTTTACGTCTCTATCTACTGATGAGGATCATAATCTTTCTAGTATAAAAGACAGTACAGATGGCTTCCAACCATCTAATCTTGGTTAAAGCCCAAGGAAAGATAATGAGCTTAATTATAACAATTCTAACAATTTCATCCTTACTTTCAGTCATCCTGGTAATCGTATCATTTTGACTTCCTCAAATAAACCCAGACGCAGAGAAGCTTTCCCCCTATGAATGCGGCTTTGACCCTCTTGGATCTGCCCGACTACCATTTTCCCTGCGGTTCTTTCTTGTAGCAATCCTTTTCCTCTTATTTGACCTAGAAATTGCACTTCTACTCCCCCTTCCCTGAGGAAATCAACTACTTGACCCCTTGATAACTCTCACCTGAGCCGCTGCCGTTCTTGTGCTTCTTACACTAGGTCTAATCTACGAGTGACTACAAGGAGGACTTGAATGAGCCGAATAGGGATTTAGTCCAACTCAAGACTTCTGATTTCGGCTCAGACAATTATGGTTAAAGTCCATGACTCCCTTATGACCCCGGCACATTTCAGTTTTAGCACAGCATTTATCCTGGGCTTAATAGGCCTAGCATTTCACCGAACCCACCTCCTTTCTGCCCTCCTCTGCTTAGAAGGTATAATATTATCGCTTTTCATCGCCCTCTCCCTATGGACACTCCAAATAGAAATGACCAGCTATTCTGCGGCACCAATACTACTACTCGCCTTCTCCGCCTGCGAAGCCAGTGCAGGCCTAGCCCTGCTCGTAGCAACAGCTCGCACCCACGGCACAGACCGACTACAAAGCCTCAACCTCCTACAATGCTAAAAATTCTCATCCCTACTCTAATGCTGTTTCCCACTGCCTGATTAACCCCTAAAAAATGACTATGAACCTCTGCAACCACCCATAGCCTAATTATTGCCTTACTTAGCCTTACCTGACTTAATTGAACAGCAGAAACAGGATGAGCCTTCCCAAATAACTACATAGCAATCGACCCCCTTTCCTCCCCTTTACTAGTCCTAACATGTTGACTTCTACCCCTCATAATCCTCGCCAGCCAAAATCACACCCAAACAGAACCCGCCTCTCGCCAACGCATGTACATCAGCTTGCTCGCTTCTCTCCAAGCCTTTTTAATTCTAGCATTTGGTGCAACAGAAATTATTATATTCTACGTTATATTCGAAGCAACACTAGTTCCAACACTCATCCTTATCACCCGTTGGGGAAATCAAGCAGAACGGTTAAATGCAGGCACATACTTCTTATTCTATACCCTAGCAGGATCCCTGCCCCTGCTAGTCGCACTTCTTACACTTCAAAGCTCAACAGGAAGCCTATCCATAATTACCCTAAACTTTGGCCAACCTTTAACCCTAATGTCCTGGGGAAATAAAATCTGATGAGCCGGCTGCTTAATTGCCTTCCTAGTAAAAATGCCACTATATGGTGTCCACCTCTGACTTCCCAAAGCACATGTTGAAGCCCCCATTGCAGGGTCAATAGTACTGGCCGCAGTACTTCTAAAACTAGGAGGATACGGCATGATCCGAATAACAACCATTCTTGACCCCCTCACTAAAGAAATAGCTTACCCCTTCATTGTCCTAGCCCTCTGAGGAATTATCATAACGGGATCCATCTGCTTGCGACAAACAGATCTAAAATCGCTAATCGCATACTCATCCGTAAGTCACATGGGATTAGTAGCAGGGGGCATTCTTATCCAAACCCCATGAGGTCTAACAGGCGCCATCATCTTAATAATTGCCCACGGATTAGTATCTTCAGCATTATTCTGCCTTGCTAACACCAGCTACGAACGAACCCACAGCCGTACCATGGTTTTAGCACGAGGGATACAAATACTCTTCCCCCTTACAGCCACATGATGATTTATTGCTAATCTAGCAAACCTGGCACTACCCCCATTACCCAACCTCATAGGAGAAGTAATAATTATCACAACCATGTTCAACTGATCCCCCTGAACCCTAGTTTTAACTGGCTTAGGAACACTAATTACAGCAGGCTACTCTCTCTACATATTTTTAATAACACAACGGGGCCCAGTACCCGCACACATCACGGGCTTAACCCCTTACCACACACGAGAACATCTACTTATTGCCCTCCACTTAATCCCTGTCATTCTACTCATCTTAAAGCCAGAACTTATATGAGGGTGATATTACTGCAGATATAGTTTAACCAAAAATGCCGGATTGTGATTCCGAAGACAGGGGTTCAAACCCCCTTATCCGCCGAGAGAGGCCAGTAGCAATAGAGACTGCTAATCTCTACCACCGCAGTTAGACTCTGCGGCTCACTCGGCCTTTGAAGGATAATAGTCATCCATTGGTCTTAGGAACCAAAAACTCTTGGTGCAAATCCAAGCAATGGCTATGCAAACCACACTAATCTTGACATCATCACTTACACTAATCTTTGCCCTCCTAGCCTACCCCATCATAACTTCAATTGACCCTTCACCCAAAGCACCCAACTGAGCAGTTACTCACGTCAAAACCGCAGTCAGCACCGCATTCATAGTCAGCTTACTACCAATATTTATTTTCCTAGATCAAGGCGTAGAAACAATCATCACAAGTTGACACTGAATAAACACATCAACATTCAACATCAACATTAGCTTTAAATTTGACTACTATTCAATTATCTTCACACCTATCGCCCTCTACGTAACCTGATCCATCCTTGAATTCGCTTCATGATATATACACGAAGACCCCTACATAAACCGATTCTTTAAATACCTACTCATGTTTCTAATCGCGATGGTCATCCTCGTAACAGCCAACAACATATTTCAACTATTCATCGGCTGAGAAGGAGTAGGAATTATGTCCTTCCTCTTAATTGGGTGATGGTACGGCCGGGCAGATGCTAATACCGCAGCCTTACAAGCCGTCATCTACAACCGAGTAGGAGACATTGGATTGATTATAAGCATAGCATGATTCGCCATAAATCTAAACTCATGAGAAATGCAACAAATTTTTTCCCTATCAAAAGACATAGACATAACTCTTCCCCTTCTAGGCCTGATTGTTGCCGCAACTGGAAAATCAGCCCAATTCGGACTACACCCTTGGCTCCCTTCCGCAATGGAAGGGCCGACACCAGTCTCTGCCCTATTGCATTCAAGTACAATAGTTGTAGCGGGCATTTTCCTTCTCATCCGACTTCACCCCCTCACCCAATCAAATCAGACAGCCTTGACTATTTGTCTCTGTCTTGGCGCACTAACTACGCTATTCACTGCCACATGCGCTCTTACCCAAAACGATATTAAGAAAATTGTAGCATTCTCAACCTCCAGCCAATTAGGACTAATAATAGTTACCATTGGACTCAACCAACCCCAATTAGCATTCCTCCATATCTGTACACACGCATTTTTCAAAGCAATACTATTCCTCTGCTCGGGATCGATTATCCACAGCCTAAACGATGAACAAGACATCCGAAAAATGGGAGGCCTTCACAACCTTGCACCTTTTACTTCCACTTGCCTTACCATCGGGAGCCTTGCTCTTACAGGAACCCCCTTTTTAGCAGGCTTCTTCTCCAAAGATGCAATCATCGAAGCCCTAAACACCTCCTACCTTAACGCCTGAGCCCTAATTCTTACACTTATCGCAACCTCTTTCACAGCCGTCTATAGCTTCCGAGTTGTCTTTTTCGTTACCATAGGAACCCCACGATTCCTCCCCCTATCCCCAATCAACGAAAACGATCCAGCAGTCATTAACCCCATCAAACGCCTTGCTTGAGGGAGCATTGTAGCAGGACTTATCCTGATTTCAAACACAATTCCTACAAAAACACCAATTATGACCATACCCCCTCTCCTCAAATTAGGTGCTCTAACCGTCACAATCATCGGACTCTTAACAGCCATAGAACTGGCAACACTAACCTCCAAGCAATTTAAACCCACCCCTATCATTAAACTCCATAACTTTTCAAACATACTAGGCTACTTCCCAGCCACAGTGCATCGAATAGCCCCCAAAATTAACCTGACCCTAGGCCAAACAATGGCCAACCAATTAGTTGATCAAACGTGGTTTGAAGCCGCAGGACCAAAAGGACTGGCTTCCACTCAAATGAAAATAGCAACTACCACTAGCAACGCCCAACGAGGAATAATCAAAACCTACCTCACAATCTTTTTACTCACCTCAGCCTTAGCAACACTGCTAGCTTCAAACTAAACAGCTCGTAAAGCCCCTCGACTTAACCCTCGAGTAAGCTCCAGCACCACAAACAAAGTTACTAACAAAACTCAAGCACACAAGACTAGTATCCCACCCCCAAAGGAATATATTAAAGCTACTCCCCCCGTATCCCCCCGAAGGACAAAAAACTCCTTGTAACTATCCGCTACAGCTAAAGAAGATTCATATCACCCCTCACTAAACCACAACGCTGCAACCCCCACCCCTAACAAGTACAATAGAACATACCCCAAAACCGAAACATCCGATCAGCTCTCAGGGTAGGGCTCAGCTGCCAAAGCAGCCGAATAAGCAAATACAACTAACATACCCCCTAGATAAATCAAAAACAAGACCAAAGACAAGAAAGGCCCCCCATGTCCTACCAAAATACCACAACCCGCCCCAGCAGCAACTACTAAACCTAAAGCTGCAAAATAAGGAGCAGGATTCGACGCAACAGCAACCAACCCCAAGACTAACCCGACTATTATAAGACAAACAGAATACATCATAATTTCTACCCGGACTCTAACCGAGACTAATGACTTGAAAAACCACCGTTGTTATTCAACTATAAAAACCCTAATGGCAAGCCTACGAAAAACCCACCCCCTCCTAAAAATCGCCAACGACGCACTAGTCGACCTTCCAGCCCCCTCTAACATTTCAGTCTGATGAAACTTTGGATCTTTACTAGGATTATGCTTAGCATCACAAATCCTAACAGGATTATTTCTAGCTATACATTATACCTCCGACATCGCAACCGCATTTTCATCCGTAGCCCATATTTGCCGTGATGTAAACTACGGATGGCTAATCCGAAATATACACGCAAACGGAGCATCATTCTTCTTTATCTGTATTTATGCCCACATCGCCCGAGGACTATATTATGGATCCTATCTTTATAAAGAGACATGAAACATTGGCGTCGTACTTCTACTCTTGACTATGATAACAGCCTTCGTAGGGTATGTTCTGCCCTGAGGACAAATATCCTTTTGAGGTGCAACAGTTATTACTAACCTCCTATCTGCCGTCCCCTACGTAGGAGAAGTATTAGTTCAATGAATTTGAGGCGGATTTTCCGTAGATAACGCTACCCTAACTCGATTTTTCGCCTTCCACTTCCTGTTCCCATTCGTAATCGCAGCCGCCACCGTCATTCACCTACTTTTCCTCCACGAAACAGGGTCAAACAACCCGGTTGGGTTAAACTCAGATGCCGATAAAATTGCATTCCACCCATACTTCTCATACAAAGACCTTTTAGGGTTTGCAGTAATACTTCTAGGACTTACATCACTAGCCTTATTTGCCCCTAACTTATTAGGAGACCCAGACAATTTCACGCCCGCAAACCCCCTAGTCACACCCCCTCATATTAAACCAGAATGATACTTCCTCTTTGCTTATGCCATTCTACGATCAATTCCCAACAAACTAGGAGGAGTCCTCGCATTATTATTCTCCATCCTTGTCCTAATAGTTGTTCCCATTCTCCACACCTCAAAACAACGAGGACTGACCTTTCGCCCCGTAACACAATTTCTATTCTGAACACTAGTGGCAGACGTCCTTATCCTAACATGAATTGGAGGAATACCAGTCGAACACCCCTTCGTCATTATTGGCCAAGTCGCATCAGTCGTATACTTCGCCCTGTTCCTCATCCTCGCGCCCCTGGCAGGATGACTAGAAAACAAGGCCCTAGAGTGAAACTGCCCCAGTAGCTTAATTCGAAGCGCCGGTTTTGTAATCCGGAGATCGGAGGTTAAAATCCTCCCTGAGGCCCAGAGGAGAAAGATTTTAACTCCCACCTCTAGCTCCCAAAGCTAGAATTCTAAATTAAACTATCCCCTGAATATCACAATTTTACCCCCGCAGTCACTTGTGGGTAATACTTAATTGTAGCACTTATGTATATTATGCTTTATTATACATATATATATGGTGTATATACATAATATGTATTATAGTACATATATATATGGTGTATATACATATTATGCATATTATACATATATATATGGTGTTAATACATTATATGTATAATCCCCATTCATATTCAGTCTATACATAATTGCTTAATAGTATATTCCTGAATCTAAATTACTGAAAATGAAAATACCCCCACTCTGACTTTTAAACAAACAGGTAAAAATAGAAAGAAGGTAGGCATAAACCATATAAATAAGATTCAGAATAACATTAAATACACTTGATAAATAGAATAGTCCTCATTACTCCATCAAACCATTTTCTATGCGTTACTCAAGCATTACTCGGTACTTCTAAGATTAATGTAGTAAGAAACCACCAACCAGTTTAGTTAAATGCATATCATGAATGATAGAATCAGGGACAACCGTCGTGGGGGGTTTCACAAAATGAACTATTACTGGCATCTGGGTTCCCTATTTCAGGGTCATATTAATTCTTAATCCTCCCCACTTGAATTATCCTTACATAGGTTAATGGTGAAGTACCAACTCCTCTTTACCCCCCATGCCGGGCGTTCACTCTAATGGGCATTTGGTATTTTTTTTTCCGTTCCCTTTCACTTTGCATTTGACGAATCCTTCCTAATGTTAACTAACAAGGTTGAACATTTCCTTGCTTGACCATTATAAATGTAGACCTTCAAAAGCATTAACCAAATAACCACATAAGTGATATCAGGTGCATAAAGTACCAATACTTACTCCACACATCCCTGTTATAGTGCCCCCTTTCCTTCCAGAAAGTTGCGCGATCAAACCCCCTTACCCCCTACGCCCAAAGAGTCTTATTATTCCTGTCAAACCCCGAAACCCAGGAAAGACTCAGCCGACGCCTTCAACAAGTTCTGATATGTGTTGGTATATATATTGTTACAAAAAAATGTTACTGTATA